TTTCGTGTTACTGTAATTTTTAAAATGAACGCGGAAATACCCATCAAAGGTAAGTAAATATACCCGAAACATATAAAATGCGGTTAATCCTGCTGTGAAATAAGCTATTACTGCGAAAATTGGTGAATACAACCAACTATCATTAAGAATGTCATCTTTGGACCAAAAACAAGCAAGAGGTGGAATACCACAAAGAGAAAGTGTACCCAATAAAAAAGTAGTTCTTGTAATTGGAACATATCTTGTTAAACCACCCATAAGAACCATATTCTGACTTTTATCTGGTGAATATCCAACAATAGGTTCCATTGAATGAATAATAGATCCGGATCCCAAAAACAATAAAGCTTTTGAATAGGCATGAGTGATCAAATGGAATAAAGCAGCTCGATAAGAACCTATACCTAGAGCTAACATAATATAACCCAATTGAGACATTGTAGAATAGGCTAAGCTTTTTTTAATGTCTCTTTGAGCAAGGGCCAAAGTAGCCCCTAATAATAGTGTTATTACACCTATTAAAGAAATGAAATTCATTATATAAGGTATGACTATGAAAAGAGGAAGAAGCCGAGCTACAAGAAAAATTCCTGCTGCTACCATAGTAGCAGCGTGTATAAGAGCCGAAATAGGAGTGGGTCCTTCCATAGCATCAGGTAACCATACGTGAAGGGGGAATTGTGCGGATTTAGCAACTGCACCGACGAATAATAAAGAAGCACACAAGGTAGCAAATAAAGAATTGACCCCATTATTCTGGATTAAGTTATTAGTTATTTCAAGCAAATACCGAAATTCTAAACTACCTGTTATCCAATAAAAACCTAAGATTCCTAACAATAAACCAAAATCCCCTACACGATTAGTTACAAAAGCTTTTTGACAAGCACTTGCTGCAATTGGTCGTGTGAACCAAAAACCTATTAATAAATAAGAACACATTCCCACGAGTTCCCAAAAAATATAAATTTGTATCAAATTTGAACTAGTAACTAATCCCAGCATAGAAGTATTAAAAAAACTCATATAAGCAAAAAATCTCAAATATCCTTGATCGTGATACATATACTTGTCACTATAAATAAGAACCATGATTCCAACAGTAGTAATTAGTATTGACATAATAGAAGTAAGTGGATCGATCAAGTATCCAAACTCTAAGGAAAAATCATTATTGATGGTCCAAGACCATAGATATTGATAGATAAAACTTCCATTTATTTGTTGAATAGACAGATTGGCTGAAAACACCATAGCTATACTTAAGAGTAAAACACTAGGAAAAGCCCACATGCGACGAATATTTTTTGTTGCTGTCGGAATAAGTAGAAGTCCAAATCCTATTGACATAGTAACTGGAAGTGGAAGAAAAGGTATTATCCACGCATATTGATATGTATGTTCCATAAGAAAAGAACCTCTTTTTTCTTATAATTACAAATTGTTCTCGATTCACCAATTCTTATCTTTTTTATCCTTTTAGAAAGGATAAATAATAAAAGAAATCAACAAAAAAAATATCTGAAAAAAAAGTCAAATATTGGGATTCTTAATTATTCTGATTTTTTTTTCCCTCATTTCATTTATATATGTGATGTGTGATGTGCGCGCATACGTATATGTGATATATATATCACATATACATGTATATATAAATATATTTGTATTATATATATTTATATGTTAAAGTAAAAAAACAATGTATATTAAAAAGAGTATATTAAAAAAATTATCCACATACACGAAATAAGTATAGATAATAACTAAAAAGAACGATCTATTTTGAAGAATACATGTCTTTCACATACAACGATAAAAGGAGGAACCCCCCTTTTTTGA